TTCCCTTTGCCTTTCTGCTCACGCCTTGCTTGGACTTGATCCCACCAAATTGAGGCATGACCCGTGCTCAGGAATTTAACCTTCGCACACCACCTTGGATAGTTCTTTCCAATCAAAGAACTTCTCCGCGCTACTTAGCCAATCAAGAAAGTCCTCGGGATGCAATCGGCCATGGAAATCGAGAACGTCCGCTTTGATCCCAGGATCTTCCTTTTATTTCGAAGCCCTTTAAAATTAAAATAAGGCCCGGATCAAGCGCTTCCTTATAAAAAAAAATTGGCTGGAACTTCTTCTTCTTCATGAATAGTTCTTTGATCATGTGACCGGATCTAGTCGATCGGATTAGAATCGGAGGTCTTGAACTCGAGTTTGTGAGAAACTCTTGCCGCCACCCTAGCTCTTTAATTTAAGCCCTTATATTTCCCTAAAAAGAAGACCCGGCTTCTTCTTCTTTCTTTTACGAATCCGGCAAGCGAAAATCCTTTCTTCTCTTGGGTGATTGCTTGAGTTAAGCCTTCTTGACTAGTTTTGAGTCTTTCAGTCCTTGGATGATCTTTCGGGTCTTAGTACAATGGATTCCATAGGCTTTTCCCGTGCTCTTCCGAAAGAAGCATCCGGAAATTACTTGTCATGGGCTTATGCGATGAAGAATGATTTGCTCGGGAAAAAAGAATCTTGTGCTTATGTGGATGGGTCGCATCAATTTCCCAAGACTAGAGAAGGGGATTTTCCTACAAAAGATGAAAAGTGCTTAGCTTCAAACGGGATGACTTGTGTACTTCCTTTGAGCCCCATATACACCGTCGCCTCTTTTGCGACTGCTAAATATTTTTTGGATTACATAAGTAATCTTAATTATCAGGATGATTCTCCACCCTTCTATCAGTTGCAACATGAAGAACATGCCTTAGCTTATGGGTAAAATAAAGAAAGAAGTGTGCTATACTATTTATTATTACCGAAGGCTTTGGCTTCTATGGGACCAGCTGAACATGAGGGACCCCTTTCAAAGAAGATAGGGGCACCGATTCGAAGGGTTCTTGTCGGGAATACTTTCATATAACATAGAATATCCTTATAGAGTATAAAGGGGCTCTCTAAGTTTTTGATGGGCTTGAGGCCTGAGTTCGAGAATGTTAGATCCTCAATTCAACATCGAGTTCCTCTACCAGACATTGAGAGAGCAGTTGCTGATGTGAGATCCGAGGAGACTCGACTTGAGCCCCTTTACTTAGGTTGGGTGCTGGGGGTCGATCTTATATTACTCAGGGTGCTTCAGATCAGGTTCTTGCGGCTGAACATGCTTCGGGACATCGACCCTATGGTCAGAATCTTCAATCTGGAAGCTCCGCTGGTGCATCAGGCCAACGAGACATGTCCAAGATCGCCACTATTGCAAGAAGCGGGGTCACATGATTGCAGACTCTCGTAAGCGGCAGAATTAAAATTCTCGCCGACAGTCAGACACAGCTCATCTTGCTGCTCCCCCAGAGACGCCTACTGAATCGGAGACTTCCTAATCCCCTTACTCCATAGGGCCTCTGCAGCATTACTTCTATGATCTTAGGAGCACTCCCACACCCGACACAGATAGTTTTACCCCACGACAGCGGAAGCAGATTCAGAGGTTGAATCCGTCTTGTCATATCTCTTCCTCCTCTGTTACAGGTATTTGATCCCCCTTACGCTTACAACATAGGGGGCTGCTTACTTTCTTCGGGTGCATCGAAGAATATTACTGGTGATTCTTCACTTCTTTCTTCTCTTCGTTCTCCATCTTAGTTCCTTTTTGTTTAAACTGAAAACTCCGAACAATTCCCTCTAGCCAGTCTTGGTACTCTCTCTCGTTATCATCGAATATGTTCTGCTCTTTTTAATTTTCCCGCTCTCTCAGCGAATCTTCTTTCCGGCTTGAAAAAAAAAATGCTTATATTCACTTCTCTCCTACCTCCTGTCTTGAACAGGATCATGCGATAGGCCCTTAAGGGGATTGGGAAGGACCATAGAGTTGGCAAGCTCTCTTTTTTGGAGAAACTTCGTTTACCTCAGTCTTTTGCCTTTTCCGCTGTGTCTGGTGTTGTTCCCTCCCCCTTTTTTGTTGTGGCATCGTAGATTAGGACATGTCTGCAGCCCAAGGCTTAGATATTTTTTTTTCTACTGGAATGTTGGGGTCTGTACCTAACATTGAGATTTCTACTTATATGGGTTGCAAACGGGGAAAAGGCTCGGCCCTTCCTTTATTTAAGAAGCTCTTTCTACTTCTCCTTTTGATCTTGTGTCCGAAGTCCATCCTGCCCCTCTGTTATCGAAAGGAGGATCATCCGTATATGTTATTTTTGACAGAACAATGAAAAAAAAAAAAAAAAAAAAGGGTTTTCCTTGGGGGTATATCTCCGCTGCCTTCTGAACTCTGCTTGCTTCAACTCACTTCACTTACAAAGCGCTTTCCCAACGATCCTGCCCCCGCACTCCTCAGCAGAATGGAGTTGCCGAGCGGAAACATCGCCATATACATATATTGGAGACAACTTGCTCTCTCTTGCTCTCAGCTTCAGCCCAAAAAAACTAGGGACAGAAGCAGTTTTGACTGCCGTATCTTTTTTGAACCGAATACCTTCCTCTGTCATCTCTGGTCTGTCTCTTTTTGAAAGAAGATTGTCTACCCCGCCTGACTATGAAGAGCTTCGAGGGTAGGCTGCAGCTTCGTCTAGTCTAGAGCCGGGCGCCGTGTAGGAAGACTCGCCCTAGCCACTATAGCGACCCCACCCCCAACTCTAGCTGAGAAGCACCCTCCATCCACTTCCCCCTTTCCGTGTGCCCAAAAGCCCGCCCGCCCGGTTTATGAGCCCCTTTCCGATTCCCTCACCCAATCTCATGAGAAGCAAGCCCAGCAGGCCCAGCCTTAACCTGTCCTCAGACAGCCAGCCCTCACCAGGCTGCTGGAATTGCTAAATGCTCCGCCACGAAGCAAGCTCTCCCGATCCCGAAGACGACAGATGCGGAAGTGGCTAAAGAAGTCGGAGGAAGAAAGTTGTTGGGCAATTGTATGCGCGAGGGTACATTATAAGTATTCTGAGAATTGGCAACATTGACAGAAAGGGGAAGAAAAGGGGGTAGGAATAAACTTTTTTAGGTGTAGCTATACTAAAGTAAGTAGTCGGCCTAACCTTCGGTTACCGTAACCAAGTTTTTCTTTCTCACTCCTTATGTTATGTACTTTTTCTTACTTAATCCATACTTTTTTACCTTTTCTGAAGTGTGGGGCAAAGGGTGCCCTCTACTTATACTTCTAACTAAAGGCGAACTGCAGGCATTGCAAGCAAACAAAGCGCCCCCGCCCGTTTGAGTCGCGAAGGGGCCGCTTGCTTAAAAAATTTATTTTATATAAAATAATAGATATATAATTATATAATAGATATATAATTATATAATTATATCTATAAACTAAGAAAATCCGTTTTTTTTATCCAATTGTTCATTCCCGGGAAGAGGAAGAAGCAGATAGAGCAAAGGCCTCCTCTTTCCTTCCGTCCGCTCTTCCCGAAGTGGGCGAATTGCATGTAGAGATCCGCAGGGGCTTATAGTTTAATTGGTTGAAACGTACCGCTCATAACGGTTATATTGTAGGTTCGAGCCCTACTAAGCCTACCACCCCCTTCTCTGCACCCGATACAAGGCAGTCGAAGTCCTCGCCACCCTGCAGATCTCAATCTAGCGACGGCACCTGGAACCGCACAGCTTCCGCTGCCCTTCGGGCACGCCTCCTACGCTCTTGCGGCATGCCCCCTTCGGGCAATACGGCTTTCGTGAGTAATACGCGAAGCAGCTGAGCGATAGCTCTCTTCGATCGCTATATTCTTGCGATAGCGAAGGCGTAGTTCATCCTCTAAGAGAGAGTAGATGCGAAGATTCGGATCGAAGATCTTCGCTTGGGCCGTCTCGCGAAGATCGGCACTCGAAGGCTTGAGGAGCAGCCCGCTAAAAGGGAAGCCGTGGAGACGGCGGACTCGCCAGTCAGGCACACCGTGAAGCTGACTACAGCAGACCGGGAGGTTACAATTTTAGTTTTCCTGTTTAAATTTCCGGGACTGAATGTAGGAAGTGCAGACGGTGGATCGGGTGTGAACATTCAACCAAAGGCGTCTTGGGTATCGGCAATAGCTAAGCATTGTGGCCATCACAGTTCAAGCTACATATGGCTGGCGTACAACCTACGGGCTTCTTAGCCAAAAGAAAAACAACAAAAAAGGATGCCCGGTTTGGTACCTTTAGTCTAAGATTAGACAAAGAGCAAGGAGGATATGAAGCACTGCCGGGTAGACCATGGCTCCAACCGGGGTGGTTCATGACTGGGCTAATAAAAAGCAGTCTCAAGCAGGGAAACGCGGGATGGAAGGCGGAAAAGGCTTGGCTTTGTTTCACAGAAAAAGGACTAAGGAAATTGAGTTTCCGTAGTGGCGATGCTGGCGTCAGTTGACCTGGTTGAAAAATATAGAATATATAAGGGTGATTCCGCTAGCCAAATCGCACTAATGCGATTCATTCGCCCTACTATCCTACGGAGCAATTCAAACTCTTAGTAAGACTGGGCTCGGGCTACTCGTTCTATTCTCTCTGAGGTCGGGTAGGTGAAGCGTCTAGCTTAGGGGGGCGCGTCGAATCGCTGAAAGGCCTTGGTGAGTCTCCAATTTTGTAATCTGAAGATAGAAAACCAAAATTTTTCCAAACTTCACTTCAATAGTCTCGTATCCACGCTGCCCCGACTCCAAACTCGATGTTTGTTAACTAAGCAGGGCATTCCCAAACTCTTTTTTATCAAACAAACTCCTTTCTCGTTCCGCCTTTACCGGGCCGTTTTCATTATGTGTTCTTTGCAGTGTCTAGGGAGCTTAGGAGTGAGTTAAGCCAATGCGTACAAATAGACAGACCGGGTCATCCTTTTATGTTGAGGCCGGTGCAAGTCTGTCTATGATTCAGAGTATAGGTGGTGTTGAAGCTGG